ATTCGAAAAAGCAAACGACAAGTCCAAGCCAAAAAAATATGAAAAATTTTTCTTTTTTCATATTTCTAAGATTAAACAAAAGGATTCGCAAATAAAAGTGCTAATGCTACAACCAGCCCATAAATTGTTAAAGCTTCCATAAACGCTAGACTAAGTAATAAAGTGCCTCGTATTTTTCCCTCAGCTTCAGGCTGTCTCGCGATACCCTCTACAGCTTGGCCCGCGGCAGTTCCTTGACCAACCCCAGGTCCGATAGAAGCAAGCCCTACAGCCAATCCAGCAGCAATAACAGAAGCGGCAGAAATCAGTGGATTCATGATAAGTTCCTCGTACCAAAAAAAAAGAAATGGTTAATGATACAATCAACCAACGAATTATGACTTAATTATTCCGTCGCTAGGATTCATCCAGTCGAAGTAACTAACTCGAATTGAAGTAATCTAATTAGATTGTTGAATCGCCGGAACTACTTCTATTTTTTTTAGTTTCTATCCGCAGAGTCCTTGCGAACCTATACAACTTTCTTCCATTTTTTGGTTCCGAACTGTTATTGGAATTATTCCACCCTTTCTTTATTTCATCTGTTTATTAATTGAATTCACAGTCATAATGAAAGAGAAGACTTTTATTGACTATTGAAATCCCTATCTAAAATTTAACAATAATAAAACAAATGAAATAGATCCTTAGCTCATATATAACAAGTCAATATCTAATATAACATATACGTGTTTTTCTTCTATAACGTAAACAAACTAGTTATTCATCTTAAATTGAATTGGATTCGTGAATTAAGTATCGAAATAACTATAAAAGTGAACTTAGAGCCATTCAATTACATTACATATACCTGGCTCTAAACCTATCTAACAAAAATTTGGATGAATCAGAAATTCTTTTCTTTATCATTATTCCCACGGATACAAGCGAAATGAAAAAATGGATTAAGCAAATTATTGCAGAGAAATCGAATTATTTGATTGATCTAAGTTCAGGCAATTTTTTATTTATAAAAAAAAGATTAGCTTTTATTCAATTTTTGAACAAAAAAAACGGAAACCGGAATTGTTTCGCCCTTTTTATTTAAAAACACCACATATAGTAAACATATACTACAAGAATTCTTATGCAAAATTAAAACTAAACTATTATTATTTGAATAGTTTGAATAGGCTTACGAACATAAAACGAATACTCATTGAGAGGTTTATAAATTAAACGGACGGGAGAGTTTAGGAAAAAGATCTTTTAGATCTCTTTCCTTTCTTTTTACAAGTCTCTATAATATCACAACTTTTTTTCTATTACTCTAGATTGTATATACCCTAATTGGATATTTAGGAAGTAAATACCATATTGAGACGCGCATATAGGATAAGCTAAAAAAAGACTATTTCAATGATGGCCCTCCATGGATTCACCTATATACGCCGCAGCTAAAGTTGCAAAAATAAGAGCTTGAATACCACTTGTAAATAATCCAAGGAACATGACAGGTATAGGAACCACTGAAGGTACTAAAGAAACAAGAACAACAACAACTAATTCATCAGCTAAGATATTCCCGAAAAGTCGAAAACTAAGTGATAAGGGCTTTGTGAAATCTTCTAAGATGTTGATTGGTAAAAGGATTGGGGTTGGCTGAATATATTTCCCGAAATAACTTAATCCCTTTTTGCTAAGACCCGCATAGAAATATGCCACTGACGTAAGTAAAGCTAAAGCAACAGTAGTATTTATATCATTCGTGGGTGCAGCTAACTCTCCATGAGGTAATTGTATTATTTTCCAAGGTAAAAGAGCTCCTGACCAATTAGAAACAAAAATAAATAGAAACATAGTTCCAATAAAAGGAACCCAAGGACCATACTCTTCGCCAATTTGCGTTTTACTTACATCTCGAATGAATTCAAGAACATATTCGAAGAAATTCTGCCCGCCAGTCGGAATAGTTTGTAGGTTACGAACAGCTATAGCGGCTGAACCTAATAAGATAGCAATTACAAACCAAGAAGTAATAAGTACTTGACCGTGGACCTGGAAACCCCCTATTTGCCAATAGAAATGTTGGCCTACTTCCACACCGGATATATCATATAACCCCTTTAGTGTGTTGATGGAACATGATAGAACGTTCATATTGCCCTCTAAAAAAATCAAACTTTAAACAGAATTTTTTTGATTCAACCACCTATTTGCCTACTTGAATCGGATATTTTGAATACTAACTAATTACATAATAAAACAAGATGCCCACATAAGAACATCCATGCCCAGATCGATAAACTATTCATACCAAAAGGGTTATATCCATTGATAAGTTGTGAATAGTTTAACCATAAATAATCTCTTAACCGGCCCATCAAATAAGTAGATCCCCAGTTCTTTTTCTTTCTTTTTGAAATTAAGAAAAAGAGAAAGCTATTCCAGAAATCTATGGGACTTCCGAAGTAAGTTATTTATCTTATTATTAATCAAGGATTTCTTATATAGCTAGAACGCCCTTCACAAATTGCAAATACTAATTTGTTAAGAATTAATCGGATTGAAGATATAGCGTCATCATTTGCTGGAATCGAAATATCTGCGAGGTCGGGATCACAATTTGTATCGATTAAACAAATTGTTGGAATTCCCAAAGTGATACACTCTCGCAGGGCCGTATATTCTTCGTGCTGATCGACGATGATTACAATATCGGGTAATCCTGTCATATATTTAATTCCGCCCAGATATGTTTGCAAGCGGGATAATTGTCTTTTCAGCATAGCTTCATCTCTTTTCGGAAGACGATTGAATTTCCCCGTTTTTTGTTCCATTCTTAAGTCCCGGAACTTATAAAGCCTGGTTTCCGTAGTGGACCAATTCGTTAACATACCGCCAAGCCATTTTTTATTAACATAATGACACCGGGCCCTTATTGCAGCCCACGCTACTGAATCAGCTGCTTTATTTTTGGTACCAACAATTAAGAATTGTTTTCCCCTACTTGCCGCATCAAAAATCAAATCACAAGCTTCTGATAAAAAACGAGCAGTTTTAGTAAGATTTATAATATGAATACCTTTACGCTTTGCAGAAATATAAGGGGCCATTTTTGGATTCCATTTCCTAGTACCATGGCCAAAATGAACTCCTGCCTCCATCATCTCTTCCAAACGGATGTTCCAATATCTTCTTGTCATTTCTCCCCCCACCCTCTTTCTTTTTTGGAAAAAAAGAGAGAACCCTGAACTGAAATAAAAAATTGTTCCGACGGAACCTTCTCTTCTACCGTAGATTGGCCGTAGATAGACAACCCCAACCATTATTCCTTTTTATTCATTATTATCTTTTCATTATTTTTTAGATTACCAAATCAAATGATCCCAGATAGTGAAAAGGATGAATCCACTCTTAGGAGTCATTAAATCCTATAAATGATTGTTCTAGTGTATTATGGAAATTCTTTGATAAGGGACGAATCAAATAATTTTCTGTGGTGTAACAAAATATCTTGCACCTCCCCCCCGAATAGATTCTTTTTTTTTGTTTCCAAAGGAATGTTGTTATGTTGTTTTGAAGTTGAAGGGTATACTAATCCTTTGAATCCGGTACCAACAGGTATCATCCCCCCCAAAACAACGTTTTCTTTCAGACCCTTCAACCAATCAATACGGCCCCGGAGAGCCGCCCTTGCTAAAACCCGAGCGGTTTCTTGAAAACTCGCCTCAGATATGAAACTTTGAGTATTGAGTGATGCTCTTGTTATTCCCAATAAGACGGCTCGGTAACAGATCGCTTCTTCTAAAGCACGCCCCATTCGTTCCGCTCGTAACAATCCAATTAGTTCTCCGGGTGAAAAAACATTAGACATTCCATCTTCTGAAACCAAAACCTTTGATGTTATTTGACGTACAATAATTTCTATATGCCTATTGTGAATCTGCACCCCCTGAGATCGATAAACTTTTTGTATCTTATTAACCAAAGAGATACGGCTTTGCACTATAGTTAGTTCAGCACCAATCAAAAATCCCCAGGGAATTCCAAGAATTCTTGTTATACATTCGTTCCAAACCTCAACCCTTTTTTCTAGATTCATCGATATTGAATCGATCGAACGCACTTCTAATACCTGTTCCACTTTTGGAAGACCCTGCGTTATATCACCAGATTTCGATTTTTCATAAATAAATGTAACTAGTGTTTGTCCTTCGTAAAGGATTTCCCCATAATGGCCATGAACAGTTGCTCCGGGGGTGGCCAAAAAGGGCTTAGCGGATCGTATTACTATAGAGTCGACTTGAATAAGTATAACTTGACCCGATTTTAGGCGGGGTCTTTTTTTGGCTATACATACATTTTCACAAATCAACTGCCCAAGACTCATTATTGTGGATGTCTTTTCACAACAATTATGATCGAGAAAATACCAATTCAAATGGAATGGATTCAAAAAAATATTATTGGAGAGGTCTGGATTATAAATTTTCCCATTTTCATCAATTAAATAATATTGAATTTCTTGAACCGTTTGTTTTAAACTGTCAAGTTGCAAATAGTTAGTTATCAATATATGATTATGAGTTAATAAATGATAAAATGAATAAAAATTAGCAATGAAAAGGGCTGTTCCTAAGGGACCCAATGAATTCCTAATTGGAATTGGAGGATTTTTTTGAATTGATTCTTTTACCACACTGTGATTTTTTACCGGACCCATTCGAAAATAATTGGATGATGATAAAATGATCAACGATTGGCATTCCTTATTTCTATTCAACAACGTATGAATAGTTCCTTGATTTTGTTGTTGAATTCTTGCTTTGGAATAGGTGGAAGAAAAGGGATTGATATTGGTACAATCTGATCCATTATCAGAGAATAATCCTGAATCAGACCGACCATTCCTTTTTCCGATATACGAAATAGGAAATTTCAATAAGTCAATTCTTAAGAAATGTCGAATCAAACCATTTGTCATTATTTGAACAAAGGAAGCGCGGGCTTCTTCGATA